TATGGTGGGCCATAAATTGGGGGAATTCGTACCTACTATAAATTTCCGAGGACACGCAAAAAATGATAATAGATCTCGTCGTTAAAATAAGAGTAGTTAATAAAAGTGAATATAGATGCTTATTGTTTATTAGCGAGAGGCAAATCTTATGATAAAGAAGAATCCATATACCGAAATATATATGCGCTTTAAGTAAACATATATGTATGTCTGCTAATAAAGCAGAAAGAGTAATTGAAATTGATCAGATTTGTGGACGTTTATACGAAGAAAGACGTATGAGACTCGAACTTATGCCTTATCGAGTGAGTTATCCAATTTTAAAATTGGTTTATTCTGCAGCAACAAATGCTATTCACAATGTCGGTTTAAACGAAGCAAGTTTAATCATTAGCAAAGCGGAAGTCGTGAAGGGGTACTACTGTGAAAAAATTAAAACCTCGAGCTCGAGGGCGCAGTTATCCGATAAAAAGACCCGTTTTTCATATAACTATTGGATTAAAAGATATATCTGTAAAGGAAGTATAAAAAAGGAAGTATAAAGGAGCCAAATACGCCATATTATACTTCAAAGGCAACGTATGGAGAAATAAAAATAAGTAAGTACACGGATATGACGTGTCATGATATATATAGTATTGGGAGATTATGGGACAAAAAATAAATCCACTTGGTTTCAGACTTGGTGCAACCCAAGGTCATCATTCTCTTTGGTTTGCACAACCACAAAATTATTCCGAAGGGCTACAAGAAGATCAAAAAATCCGAGATTGGATCAAGAATTATGTACAAAAAAATATTCAAATATCCTCTGGTGTTGAGGGAATTGCATGCATAAAGATTCAAAAAAGAATCGATTTGATTCAGGTCATAATCTATATGGGATTCCCAAAATTATTACTAGAAGGTAAAGGTGGGCCTCGAAGAATCGAAGAATTGCAGATAGATGTACAAAAAGAAATTAATTGTGTAAACCGAAAACTCAACATTGCTCTTACAAGAATTACAAACCCTTATGGACACCCTAATATTCTCGCCGAATTTATAGCCGGACAATTAAAGAATAGGGTTTCATTTCGAAAAGCAATGAAAAAGGCTATTGAATTAACTGAACAAGCAGGTACAAAAGGAATTCAAGTACAAATTGCAGGACGTATCGACGGAAAAGAGATTGCGCGTGTCGAATGGATCAGAGAGGGTAGAGTTCCTCTACAAACCATTCGAGCTAAAATTGATTATTGTTCCTATGCAGTTGGAACTATCTATGGGGTATTAGGCATCAAAATTTGGATATTTGTAGACGAGGAAGCCTAAGCCTTTATTTGACTTGTCTTTACGTTCTATCGGAAATAAAAAAGCAAAAAATGACAAACTCTTTCATTCTTTTTCTGTTAAATAAAAAAAAAAAAAATGGGCAATTCTATAAGGTTGAATAAAAATTCAATTCATTTTTTTATATTGATATAATTGCTATGCTTAGTGTGTGACTCGTTGGTTTTTGTAGGGTTAGTAGTCAAAAAAACGGACTGGCCCATAGTATGAACTAATAACTATCGAACTAATAACCAACTCACCGCTTCATATTATCTGGATCTAAAGAACTAGTCACGATATGATATATTGATCATATCATTGTAGCAACTGAATTTTTGTTTGCATAAACAAGCAAAAAAAAGAAAAACCAATCTGATTTTAAGTTGTGAAGCAATAACAAAAAGAATGCAGATAAATGGAAGGGTGAGAGAAAGAGAGAAAAAGAATACTAATGCTATATGATTCCAATATGTAAGGTCTCTGAGCGATCTTATAAAGGATAGCGTAATAAAGCATCAATACTAATTTGATTGATCTATAATTCGATGAATTTGTTCATAGAACAAAAAAAGTCAAGAGCCCCGGGTCCACAAAGACTGAGAAAATTGACTCAATAACACATTTCATTTTCATTAGGAGCTCCGCTGTAGAATTCAGGCCTAACCATTAATCGCGAAGCGATGGGAACGACGGAACCCGTGGATGCAGAAGATTCTATTGAAAACGAATCCTAATAATTCATTGGGTAGGATGGCGAAACGAACCCGGGACCAATCCACTTTTATTCTGAGAGGCCATGTCATAGGATAACCCTACAACTGAAATAGATATGGAAAGAGTAAATATTCGCCCGCGAAAGTTTTTATTTTATTGGATTTCTAAATTTTGATAGATCCAATATAATATGATAATAAAAAAGACAAAACAAAATAAATACTCGTTATAATAAAACGAAATTCTATTATTATTATCTCTAACTAATCTATAAAATAATTATCTATAACTATAAATAAATAGAAATTGAATACATGTTTAGTTTTTTTTATATAAACTATCAAAACAAGATATACAAATTTCTAATAGATTAGATATTAGATAAAATCTCAAAGACTCCCACGATTCAGTATATTATTCATTAAATACATGTATACCATGTTATAATTGTTATTTTTCATTCGCGAGGAGCTGGATGAGAAGAAACTCTCATGTCCGGTTCTGTAGTAGAGATGGAATTGAAATTGAAAAAGAACCATCAACTATAACCCCAAAAGAGCCAGATTCCGTAAACAACATAGAGGAAGAATGAAAGGAATATCTTATCGAGGTAATCGTATTTGCTTTGGTAGATATGCTCTTCAGGCACTTGAACCCGCGTGGATCACGTCTAGACAAATAGAAGCAGGGCGGCGAGCAATGACACGAAACGTACGCCGCGGCGGAAAAATATGGGTACGTATATTTCCAGACAAACCTGTTACAGTAAGACCCGCGGAAACGCGTATGGGTTCCGGTAAAGGATCTCCCGAATATTGGGTAGCTATCGTTAAACCGGGTAGAATACTTTATGAAATGGGTGGAGTAGCAGAAAATGTAGCCAGAAAGGCTATTTCAATAGCGGCATCCAAAATGCCTATACGAACGCAATTCATTATTTCGGGATAAGAATGTATAACCAAAGAAAAGAAATCTTTTGAATGAAAAAAAAAACAAAATTATAGGTTTCTTTTTTTTTTGTTTTGGACAAACAATATTTCTTTTTTTACTTAGCCCCTTCGCAGTGAAAGAGCAAATAAAAAAAAAAATGATATGATTCAACCTCAAACCCACTTAAATGTAGCGGATAACAGCGGGGCCCGACAATTAATGTGTATTCGAATCATAGGAGCTAGTAATCGACGATATGCTCATATTGGTGACGTTATTGTTGCTGTAATCAAGGAAGCAATACCAAATACACCTCTAGAAAAATCCGAAGTGATCAGAGCTGTAATTGTACGTACTTGTAAAGAACTCAAACGTGACAACGGTATGATACTACGATATGATGACAATGCTGCGGTTGTTATTGATCAAGAAGGAAATCCCAAAGGAACTAGAATTTTTGGTGCGATCGCACGGGAATTGAGACAGTTAAATTTCACTAAAATAGTTTCATTAGCACCTGAAGTATTATAAGTCTAATAAAACGGAGACTCTAATGCTATTATAGCATTTGAATAAAATATGAATAGAGTAAACTAGATTAATTAGTAAATTTGTCTCACGCATATATCTTTAACGATTCATAAAATAGAAAGAAAAAAGCATGTTGATTATATCAAAGTTCGGGGGTAACAATAATTTTAATTTATCATGGGTAAAGACACTATTGCTGATATAATAACTTCTATACGCAATGCCGACATGAATAGAAAAGGAACAGTTCGAATACCATCTACTAACATCACCGAAAACCTTGTTAAAATACTGTTAAGAGAAGGTTTTATTGAAAATGTGAGGAAACATCAGGAAAACAACAAATATTTTTTGGTTTTAACCCTACGGCATAGAAGGAATAGGAAAGGTCCATGTAAAACTGTTTTAAATTTAAAACGGATCAGTCGACCCGGTCTACGAATCTATTCTAGTTATCAACGAATTCCTAGAATTTTAGGTGGGATGGGGATTGTAATTCTTTCTACCTCTCGGGGTATAATGACGGACCGAGAGGCCCGACTAGAAGGAATCGGCGGAGAAATTTTGTGTTATATATGGTAAGCTTTCCTATATCCAAATTAAGATATGGAACTTTACTATTTGTGAAAAAAAAAGATAAAGAACGGGTTTCTATTCTCACTCTCCTCTTACTTAATACTTCAAGGAGGTTTTACCGCGAATGAAAAAAGAAAACTGGATTCATGAAAGTTTAATTCCTGAATCACTTCCGAATGGTATGCTTCGGATTCATTTAGATAATGAAGATCGGATTCTAGGTTATGGTTCAGGAAGGATTCAACGTAGTTTTATACGTATACCAACGGAAGATAGAGTAAAAATTGAAAGAAGTCATTATGATTCAACCAAAGGGCGTATAGTTTCTAGACTCCGAAACAAGGATTCAAACGATTAGGTGGTTTTTTTTTCAACTTCAATATTCCTTTCGGAGGGATACAATCCGAAAGTTTCAAATTTCCAGAAACTAATTTTCTTCAAATAAGTAAATTTGAAATTCAGTTAAGGAATGACAAATATGAAAATAAGGGCCTCCATTCGTAAAATTTGTGAAAAATGTAGACTGATCCGTAGACGGGGACGAATTATAGTAATTTGTTCCAACCTGAGACATAAACAAAGACAAGGATAATCTTTATAAAATAAAAGAGACTCCCTAAGGGACCCAATATACAAATAAAAAAAAGCGGAAAAGATCCGTTTTGGCATGAAATGGATATATCCATATACCTCTGACTTATATTTATGAGACGATAAAATATGGCAAAACCCGCACCCAGAATCGGTTCACGTAGGAATGGGCGTATTGGTTTACGTAAGAATGCGCGTAGAATACCAAAAGGGGTTATTCATGTTCAAGCAAGTTTCAACAATACCATTGTGACTGTTACAGATGTACGAGGCCGGGTAATTTCTTGGTCCTCCGCCGGTACTTGTGGATTCAAGGGTACAAGAAGAGGGACACCCTTTGCGGC